TTTTTTTTTTATACATGTACAAGTGATGGGAAACAAAAAATATCCTTTATGTATCCTCCTAGTTTATCGACATTTTCAGAAATGCTAGAACGAAGAATTTCTTTGTACATAAGAGAAAAAATATATGACGAAAATCTTTCTAATTCTTGGATTTATACCAATGAAAAAAAAAAGTTAAATTTGAATAATGAATTGATAAATCGAATAAAAATTATAGAAAAAAATGAGGGATCTCCTAGTCTGGATAGGCTTGAAAAAAGAACCATATTATGCGATGATGAGAATAAAAAAAAATGCTTGCCAAAAGCATATGATCCTTTTTTCAACGGACCTTGTCGAGGAACACGAAAAAAACTCTATTCACATGCAATCATGAATCATTTAATTACTTATACAAATACAGAAGATTTAGTAGAAATTTTTTGGATAAATAAGATTCATGATCTACTTCTTAATGATTCCTTAGGAATTTACCGTCAATCATTTTTAAAAAAAACGGAAAAGTCCTTCATCTCAATTGATGAATTATCTTCTGAGTGCGGACACATTTTAAATTTTGAAAAATGTCCTTTATTGACAGAAGCAAAAATAATTGATTCAGAAAGTCAAGCAAAATCTTTGCAATTTGTATTCGATGTAATTACAAAAGATCAAAAAACAAAGAAAAAGAAAGATATTGGAATTAAAATAAAAGAAGTCAGTAAAAAGGTGTCTAGATGGTCATACAAATTAACCGAGGATTTGTTGGAAGAAGAGGAAAAAGAAAATGAAGAAGAATTAGAAGAAGAAGAGCATGAGATTCATTCAAGAAGAGCCAAACGTGTTGTAATTTATAACGATAATGATCAAAATACCAATTCTATTTCTAGTACTAAGAATGCTAGTAACAATGAGAAAAATGATAATAAAACGGAAGAGGAAGAGGAAGAGAAAGAGGAAGAGAAAGAGGAAGAGAAAGAGGAAGAGAAAGAGGAAGAGGAAGAGAAAGAGGAAGAGAAAGAGGAAGAGAAAGAGGAAGAGAAAGAGGAAGAGGAAGAGGAAGAGGTAGCTCTGATACGTTACTCCCAACAATCGTGTTTTCGTCGCAATCTAATCAAAGGATCCATGCGCGCTCAAAGACGTAAAACAGTTATTTGGGACCTCTTTCAAGTAAATGCGCATTCCCCACTTTTTTTGGACCGTATAGACAAAACATCTTTTTTTTATTCTTTTCATATTAATGAAATGAAGAATCTTATTTTGAGGAATTGGATGGGTAGAGAACGAGAATCTGAATTTAAAATTTTAGATTCCCATTTTGAAAATGAAGAGACAAAAGAAGAAAAGGATAAAAAAGAACGTATAGAAATATCAGAAGCTTGGGATACCTTTGTATTTATTCAAGCAATAAGAGGTTTAATGTTAGTAATCCAATCTTTTTTTAGAAAATACATTATATTGCCTTCATTTATAATAGCTAAAAATATTTTACGTACGTTATTATTTCAATTCCCCGAGTGGTACGAGGATTTGAAGGAATGGAATAGAGAAATACATATTAAATGCACCTATAATGGTGTTCAATTATCAGAAACAGAATTTCCCCAAGATTGGTTAACAGACGGCATTCAGATAAAGATTCTATATCCTTTCTGTCTAAAACCTTGGCGAAAAGCTAAGGTACGATCTCATCATAGAGATCGAGGAGATTCAAAATATAAAAACAAAAAATTTTGTTTTTTAACAGTCTGGGGAATGGAAGCAGAACTTCCCTTTGGTTCTCCCCGAAAACGACCTTCTTTTTTTGAACCTATTTATAAAGAACTCAAAAAAAGAAATAGAAGGGTAAAAAATAAGATTTTACAAGTTATAAACTTTTTGAAGGAAAGAATAAAATCCTTTATATTTATAAAAGTTAGAAAAGAAAAAACAAAATGGGTCACTAAAATATTTATAGTTATCAAACTCATAATGCAAAAATTGGAAAAAATAAATCCAATTTTTTTATTTGAGTTGAGGAAAGAAAAAGTATATGAAATGAAGGAAAACGAAAAAGATTTACAAAAAAATAAAAAGATTCTTCGCGAATCATCTGTTCGAATTCGACCAAAAAATTGGTTAAATTATTCACTAATAGAAAGAAGAATGAAAGATCTTTCTGATAAGACAATAAAAATCAGGAATCAAATAGAACGAAACGAAAAAGAAAAAAAAAAAGATATAGTTCTAATTTATGATAATAAAAGGCCGGAATCTTTGAAAATCTTCAAAAGGAAAAATATCCGATTAATGCGTAAATCGCACTACTTTATAAAATCATTCATTGAAAAAATATACATAGATATTTTACTATGTACCATTAGCATTCCTAAGATCAATGCACAACTTTTCTTTAAATCAAAAAAAAATATCTTTAATAAATCCATTTACAACAATAAAAGAAATAAAGAACAAGAAGGAATTGATGAAACAAATAAAAATACAATGAAGTTTCATTTTGGTTTGACTAGAAAAAAGTTGTTTTCAAATACTTATAGTACTGAGAATAGGAATCCAAATTCCGATACTTATTGGAACTTATCTTCCATATCTCAAGCATATGTATTTTACAAATTATCACAAACCCAATTACTTAATAAGGATCGCTTGAGACCTGTATTTCAATATAAAGGAAACTCTCCTTTTTTTAAGGAAAAATTAAAAGACTCTTGTATGATAATGATACACGGAATATTTGATTCCAAATCAAGACATAATAAAATTCATTCGTATGTAATGAACGAATGGAAAAACTGGTTAAAAGGTCATTATCAATACGATGCATCTCAAAAAAAATGGTCTCGATTAGTAACTAAAGAATGGCGAAATAGAATCAATCAACGCTGTATGATTCAAAACCAAAACAAGGAATCAATCCAATTGGATTTATATAAAAAATACCAATTCATTCATTCCATGAAAAAAAATAACTATGCAGCGGATTCTTTTATGAGTCAAAAAGAAAAATGGAAAAAAAATCACAGATATGATCTTTTATCATATAAATACATAAGTCCTCCTAATTCATATATTTCTGGATCAACATTAGAATTTGAAATAAACGGGGATCGAGAAATTCCATATCATTTCAATACATCGAAACCCGAATCATTTTATGTATTAGTAAGTATACCTAGTAATAATTATCTAGAAAAAGGATATATTATTGATAGGAATAGAAATTTGGATAGAAAATATTTTGATTGTAGAATTCCTCATTTTTGTTTTAGAAAGAATATTGAGATCTGGACCAATGCACATATTGGCATGACGATTCATAAAAATACTAAGACTGAAATTAAAAATTTAAAAAAAATGAAAAAAAAAGATCTTTTTTCTACTACGGTTCGTCAAGACATCAAACCATGCAATCAAAAAAGAAACTTTTTTGATTGCATGGGAATGCATCAAGAGGGGTTCTCTGATACTGCATCAAATCATAATACTATATCCAATCTCGAATCTTGGTTCTTCCCAGAATTTGTGCAACTTTTTAACATATATAAGATTCAACCTTGGATCATTCCAATCAAATCACTCTTTTTTCATTTTAATAAAAATGAAAAAATAAATATAAATACAAAGAAAAATCCTCATGAATCGTCTAATAAAAAAGATCTTGAATTAGTAAATTACAAGCAGGAAGAACAAGAACAACAGGATCAAGGAAATCTTATATCGAATCTACGAAAACAAGAGAATAAAAAAGCTGTTGAAGAAGATTACGCAAGATTAGACATAGAAATTAAAAAGGGTAGAAAAAAAAAAATAAATAAATATAAGAGAAAAAAACAAACGGAACTAGATTACTATTTGAAAAAATATTTCCTTTTTCAATTAAGATGGGCTGATCCCTTGAATCAAAGAATAATGAACAATATTAGGGTATATTGTCTCCTACTTAGACTGATAAACCCAAAGGAAATTACCATATCCTCGATTCAAAGAGGTGAAATAAATCTAGACGAAATGCTAATTCAAAAGGAGCTAGTTCTTACAGAATTGATAAGAAAGGGAATATTTATTATTGAACCAATTCGTCTATCTATAAGAAGGGACGGAAAATCTATTGTATATCAAACTATGGATATTTCATTGGTTGAGAAGAAGAAGCACCAAACAAATAGAAAATACGCAAAAAAAAGACATATTGAGAAAGAGGGGTTTGAAAAATCCATTCCACGATACAGCCACTTATTTTTTAGTGAAGACAAAAATCATTATGATTTCCTTATTCCTGAAAATATTCTATCTCCTAGGCATCGGAGAGAATTTAGAATTCTAATTTGTTTCAATTCACGGAATTGGAATGTTTTGGATAGAAATCCAAGATTTTGCAATGAAAAGAAAATAAAAAACTGTGGACAATTTTTGAATCAGAACAAGCATATTAACACCGATGCAAAAAATTTAATTAAATTCAAATTGTTTCTTTGGCCCAATTATCGATTAGAAGATTTAGCTTGTATGAATCGTTATTGGTTTGATACCAATAACAGCAGTCGTTTCAGTATGTCAAGAATACATATGTATTCACAATTCAGAATGAATTCAATTCAAATGCAAAATTAAAAAATTTTTATTTTTATATTTTTTTTATATTTTATAGTGGATTTCCTACATATCGTGTGACATATTCTGTAGATGAAAGCCGAAATATATAGACTGTATAACATTAGAATTTCTAACACATGATGCTGATTTCATAGTGTATCCATTTTCACTAGGAGTAGCAGAATCTTTTTAGTTTAAGTAAAACTAAATCGTTCTATTTCGTGAATGCATATATTTATCAGACCCTTTTTATCCAATATCCAAATCCAATTTCGATTTATACTAGATGAAAATAACTGTCATAATAAATCTTATTATTTTTCCTGATCGGTAAAATTCACAGAAAATAAAAATTTTAATTTATTTTATGGTCAAAAATTCATTTATCTCAGTTATTCCACAAGAAGAAAAAGACGAAAATAGTGGGTCTGTTGAATTTCAAGTATTCCATTTCACCAGTAAGATACGGAGACTTACTTCACATTTAGAATTGCACAAAAGAGATTTTTTATCACAAAGGGGTCTGCGAATAATTCTGGGAAAACGTCAACGATTATTGACTTATTTGTCAAAGAAAAATAAAGTGCGTTATAAGAGATTAATGGATCAGTTAGATATTCGGGAACCAAAAACTCGTTAATTTAAATTAAATTTATTATTTGAGTTTATTATTATTTATTATTAGCCTTGTTATTTTTTTTTTTTATAGAATTTACATTTTATATATGACTATATGAATATGAATAGGATTATTTAGAATTACTAGAATTATACTAAATTCAATTTAAATTAGGATAAATTAGGATATATATATATATGAAAAATGAAAATATAATGAAAATATAATATATTTAATATTAAGAAAATAAACATGATTCGTATGTACAACTCATATTTCATGGTTATTCAAACGTAAATCAAAGGATCTTGGCCCTTTCTCATAAACAGATTTTAAAATCTATTGATTCTATAAATTTTTAAAAATCATTGATTCGTCTGGTATCTACAATAGAAAATATATGATTTCCATCATTTTATAATTAAAATTTTATCAGATCGAAAATCTTTTGTGTTCAAAACTTCAATTTATAGACCCAATGTCGCATTCAGTAAAAATTTATGATACATGTATAGGGTGTACCCAATGTGTACGAGCTTGTCCCACGGATGTATTAGAAATGATACCTTGGGACGGATGTAAAGCTAAGCAAATTGCTTCCGCGCCAAGAACCGAGGATTGTGTAGGTTGTAAGAGATGTGAATCCGCTTGCCCAACGGATTTTTTGAGTGTCCGTGTTTATTTATGGCATGAAACAACTCGCAGCATGGGTCTTTCTTATTGATATGTAACAAAAAACTCCCCTTGAATCATTTGATTCCTCTTTACCGATAAAACTCCGTACTCGAGAAAAGAAAATAAAAATATATTATTCTTCTCCCGAACACGGAGTTTTCTGGTCAAAATTTATCTTGTCTTTATCACGAGTTATTTTCCTTGGTTAACAATACTTCTGGTTTTGCCGATATTTGCGGGTTCTTCAATTGTCCTTTTCCTTCATAAAGGAAATAAGGCGTATAGGAGGGATACTATATGTATATGTATCCTGGAGCTCCCTCTAATGACCTATGTATTTTGTTCCAATTGGACGATCCATTAAACCAATTGAAGGAAGATTCTAAATGGATAAATATTTTTTTATTTTCACTGGAGACTGGGAATCGATGGACTTTCCATAGGACCCATTTTACTGACAGGATTTATCACTTGAACCAACAAACATTAGATTTCTAAAAATTAGCTAATCAATCATATCCCGCAGCATTGGAAATAATATTCCATTTTGGTTTTCTTATAGCTTATGCTGTCAAATCGCCGATGATACCCCTACATACATGATTACCAGATACCCACGGGGAAGCGCATTACAGTACATGTATGCTTCTAGCTGGAATCTTATTAAAGATGGGAACATATGGATTGATTCGGATCAATATGGAATTGTTAGCTCACGCTCATTCTAAATTCTCTCTCTGGTTGATCATAGTAGGAATAATACAAATCTTTTATGCAGCTTCAACATCTCTTGGTCAACGCAATTTTAAAAAGCATATTGCCTATTCTTACGTATCTCATATGGGTTTCATAATTATAGGAATTGGTTCTATAACTGGCATGGGACTCAATGGAGCCATTTTACAAATACTCTCTCATGGATTGATCGGTGCTGCACTTTTTTCTTAGCAGAAACGAGTTGGGATAGAATACGTTTTGTTTATCTCGACGAGATGGTGGGGAATATCTATCCCAATGGAAAAAATATTGATATTTACCATGTTTAGTAGTTTCTCGATGGCTTCTCTTGTATTACCAGGAATGAGTGGTTTTGTTGCAGAATTCTTAGTCTTTTTTGGAATAATTACTAACCAAAAATATCTTTTCATGCCAAAAATGTTAATTACTTTTGTAATAGCAATTGGAATGATATTAACTCCTATTTTTTTATTGTCTATGTTACGTCATATTTTCTATGAATACAAGCTATTCAATATACCAAACTATAAATTTTCATATTCTGGACCGCGAAAACTATTTCTTTAGATCTGTATCTTTCTACCTGTAATAGGAATTGAGATTTATCCTGATTTCGTTCTTCCGTTATCGGTTGACAAGGTACAAGTTATATTAGCTAATAATTTTTATTATTTTTATAGAAATATAGATACTAATTCTTTTTATAGCTTAGAAAATTCTAATTAATTAGAAGGAAAGTCTTATAATTCTTTGACTTTCATCTTTTCACGATTCTTCATTGTACAATGAAAAAAATGAAGAGTGAATTAGAATTGTAATGAAATACATCTAGAGTTTTTGAGAACCATTTGAATAATTCCTCCATTCAAACGGTTTTCAAAAACTCGCACAAATACTCATTGTCTATCAGACGATGTTTTTATGTGTTCTTCATGTAGTTTATTTTATTCAATTAGATATAAATGGGAATGAACCATAACTATGGAACCCGATTCCTAATAGATTGATCCCAAAATAGCATATCCAAATTAGGAGAAATCCTATAGAAGCCACAAATGCCGAATTTGTGCCTTGGTCTTGCAATTTTTTATTTGTTCTAATATGTAAATAGATTGCAAATATGGTCCAAGTAATAAATGCCCAAGTTTCCTTAGGATCCCAATTCCAATAAGAACCCCATGCTTCATTAGCCCATACTGCTCCAGAAAGAATGCCTATGGTTAAAAAGGTAAACCCTAAACTAATGACACGATAACTCCAATAATCCAAACGCTGAATTAATTGATATTTGTAAAAATTTAGAAATGAGAGAAAAGAAGTCTTTTTAAATACACTTTCTTTTTCGTTCAAATATTCTATCGTACCAACAAAGAAAAAAGACTTCCTTAAGCTTATAAAATTCTTGTTAAAAAAAAAATCGATATTTTTTCTTTATAATAATTTAGACACCCAACATCTTAGTATCTTAGTATAATTAAATATTAACATTTTTCGTTGTCTTATTCTAATTGTGCTTTTATATTTTTAAAAGTACAATTAATAGGAAAGAAAAAACCTTCTCACAAATTAAATCGAATTCAATATCAATAATATAAAGATTCAATAACCAATAAAAATATTATACAAAATGTTCTTAATATCTTAATATATTATATATATTATAATATTATATATAATTTATTATAATTTATATAATTATATATATAATTATAATTATAAATTTAATTATAAATAATTATAAAACAATAATAAAATAGAATAAAAAAAGCTAGGTTTCTATTTCTATTATAGTTATAGTTTATAATACATAAATGGAAAAGTTTATTATGAAAACTGAACTTACGAAAATACTAACTGAATATTCTTGATATTGAACTTGAACATTTCCATATGAATGGAAATGCATTTTGCTTCATTGTTTCCTAAACTCTATTGAATATAGACAATTTAACATGAATTTATTATTATTCTTTCAGGTATGCCGCCATGGTGAAATTGGTAGACACGCTGCTCTTAGGAAGCAGTGCTAGAGCATCTCGGTTCGAGTCCGAGTGGCGGCATAAAATTATATATTATTATTTAATTATTTAATATAATTATTAAAAATAATTATATTTTCCCTTAACATTAGATTGTATTTATGTAAGATTATAAAATTTATAGATATTTTATATATTTCCATTTGTATTTATGTTTTATAGATTTAGGATTTATTAATTTATTATAGTTCAATTATGGATCTCTTTATATTTTATATTTATTTTTTATTGTATTGAATATTAAAGAATATTTATATTGAATTTGAATTCGTTTTTTATTTATTTATTTTTCAAAGTTATGCTCTTATATTATTTATATTGATGGAATCACTATAGGTAATGACTAATAAAGAGTAATCCATTTTGAACAATATATGTCTTTCACATACAACGATAAAAATGAGTCACCTATCTTTGAATGGCAGTTCCAAAAAAACGTACTTCTATGTCAAAAAAGCATATTCGTAGAAATCCTTGGAAAAAAAAAGGCTCTTTAGCGGCAGTAAAAGCTTTTTCTTTAGCTAAATCTGTTTCTACCGGACAGTCAAAAAGTTTTTTATTGGGACAAAAAAACGTTTTTAAAAATCTTAATTGATATGTCTCAAAGAACTTCAAATAATAATAATTGACATTTACTAATGTATTATTAATGTATATTGTATTTTTTTTTAATATTTATTTTAATCTTCAATTTAAATTATTTATTATTTAATTTAATAGGGACCCTTTTTTATGTTTATGATATTTGTGACCTTAGAACATATATTAACTCATATTTCCTTTTCAATCATCTCAATTGTGATTATGATTCATTTGATGAACTTATTAGTCTATGAAATAGAAGGATTGCGTAATTCGTCAGAAAAGGGTATGATAGCTACTTTTTTATCTATAACAGGGTTTTTAGTTATTCGTTGGATTTCTTCAGGACATTTTCCCTTAAGTAATTTATATGAATCATTAATCTTCCTTTCGTGGAATTTCTCTATTATTCATATGATTCCATATCTTGGGAATCATAAAAATTATTTAAGAACAATAACTGCACCAAGTGCCATTTTTACCCAAGGTTTTGCCACGTCAGGTCTTTCAATTGAAATGCATCAATCCGCAATATTAGTACCTGCTCTACAATCTCACTGGTTAATGATGCATGTCAGTATGATGCTATTGAGCTATGCAGTTCTTTTATGCGGATCATTATTATCAGTTGCTCTTATAGTGATTACATTTCAAAAAAATATCGATTTTTTTTTTAACAAGAATTTTATAAGCTTAAGGAAGTCTTTTTTCTTTGTTGGTACGATAGAATATTTGAACGAAAAAGAAAGTGTATTTAAAAAGACTTCTTTTCTCTCATTTCTAAATTTTTACAAATATCAATTAATTCAGCGTTTGGATTATTGGAGTTATCGTGTCATTAGTTTAGGGTTTACCTTTTTAACCATAGGCATTCTTTCTGGAGCAGTATGGGCTAATGAAGCATGGGGTTCTTATTGGAATTGGGATCCTAAGGAAACTTGGGCATTTATTACTTGGACCATATTTGCAATCTATTTACATATTAGAACAAATAAAAAATTGCAAGACCAAGGCACAAATTCGGCATTTGTGGCTTCTATAGGATTTCTCCTAATTTGGATATGCTATTTTGGGATCAATCTATTAGGAATCGGGTTCCATAGTTATGGTTCATTCCCATTTATATCTAATTGAATAAAATAAACTACATGAAGAACACATAAAAACATCGTCTGATAGACAATGAGTATTTGTGCGAGTTTTTGAAAACCGTTTGAATGGAGGAATTATTCAAATGGTTCTCAAAAACTCTAGATGTATTTCATTACAATTCTAATTCACTCTTCATTTTTTTCATTGTACAATGAAGAATCGTGAAAAGATGAAAGTCAAAGAATTATAAGACTTTCCTTCTAATTAATTAGAATTTTCTAAGCTATAAAAAGAATTAGTATCTATATTTCTATAAAAATAATAAAAATTATTAGCTAATATAACTTGTACCTTGTCAACCGATAACGGAAGAACGAAATCAGGATAAATCTCAATTCCTATTACAGGTAGAAAGATACAGATCTAAAGAAATAGTTTTCGCGGTCCAGAATATGAAAATTTATAGTTTGGTATATTGAATAGCTTGTATTCATAGAAAATATGACGTAACATAGACAATAAAAAAATAGGAGTTAATATCATTCCAATTGCTATTACAAAAGTAATTAACATTTTTGGCATGAAAAGATATTTTTGGTTAGTAATTATTCCAAAAAAGACTAAGAATTCTGCAACAAAACCACTCATTCCTGGTAATACAAGAGAAGCCATCGAGAAACTACTAAACATGGTAAATATCAATATTTTTTCCATTGGGATAGATATTCCCCACCATCTCGTCGAGATAAACAAAACGTATTCTATCCCAACTCGTTTCTGCTAAGAAAAAAGTGCAGCACCGATCAATCCATGAGAGAGTATTTGTAAAATGGCTCCATTGAGTCCCATGCCAGTTATAGAACCAATTCCTATAATTATGAAACCCATATGAGATACGTAAGAATAGGCAATATGCTTTTTAAAATTGCGTTGACCAAGAGATGTTGAAGCTGCATAAAAGATTTGTATTATTCCTACTATGATCAACCAGAGAGAGAATTTAGAATGAGCGTGAGCTAACAATTCCATATTGATCCGAATCAATCCATATGTTCCCATCTTTAATAAGATTCCAGCTAGAAGCATACATGTACTGTAATGCGCTTCCCCGTGGGTATCTGGTAATCATGTATGTAGGGGTATCATCGGCGATTTGACAGCATAAGCTATAAGAAAACCAAAATGGAATATTATTTCCAATGCTGCGGGATATGATTGATTAGCTAATTTTTAGAAATCTAATGTTTGTTGGTTCAAGTGATAAATCCTGTCAGTAAAATGGGTCCTATGGAAAGTCCATCGATTCCCAGTCTCCAGTGAAAATAAAAAAATATTTATCCATTTAGAATCTTCCTTCAATTGGTTTAATGGATCGTCCAATTGGAACAAAATACATAGGTCATTAGAGGGAGCTCCAGGATACATATACATATAGTATCCCTCCTATACGCCTTATTTCCTTTATGAAGGAAAAGGACAATTGAAGAACCCGCAAATATCGGCAAAACCAGAAGTATTGTTAACCAAGGAAAATAACTCGTGATAAAGACAAGATAAATTTTGACCAGAAAACTCCGTGTTCGGGAGAAGAATAATATATTTTTATTTTCTTTTCTCGAGTACGGAGTTTTATCGGTAAAGAGGAATCAAATGATTCAAGGGGAGTTTTTTGTTACATATCAATAAGAAAGACCCATGCTGCGAGTTGTTTCATGCCATAAATAAACACGGACACTCAAAAAATCCGTTGGGCAAGCGGATTCACATCTCTTACAACCTACACAATCCTCGGTTCTTGGCGCGGAAGCAATTTGCTTAGCTTTACATCCGTCCCAAGGTATCATTTCTAATACATCCGTGGGACAAGCTCGTACACATTGGGTACACCCTATACATGTATCATAAATTTTTACTGAATGCGACATTGGGTCTATAAATTGAAGTTTTGAACACAAAAGATTTTCGATCTGATAAAATTTTAATTATAAAATGATGGAAATCATATATTTTCTATTGTAGATACCAGACGAATCAATGATTTTTAAAAATTTATAGAATCAATAGATTTTAAAATCTGTTTATGAGAAAGGGCCAAGATCCTTTGATTTACGTTTGAATAACCATGAAATATGAGTTGTACATACGAATCATGTTTATTTTCTTAATATTAAATATATTATATTTTCATTATATTTTCATTTTTCATATATATATATATCCTAATTTATCCTAATTTAAATTGAATTTAGTATAATTCTAGTAATTCTAAATAATCCTATTCATATTCATATAGTCATATATAAAATGTAAATTCTATAAAAAAAAAAAATAACAAGGCTAATAATAAATAATAATAAACTCAAATAATAAATTTAATTTAAATTAACGAGTTTTTGGTTCCCGAATATCTAACTGATCCATTAATCTCTTATAACGCACTTTATTTTTCTTTGACAAATAAGTCAATAATCGTTGACGTTTTCCCAGAATTATTCGCAGACCCCTTTGTGATAAAAAATCTCTTTTGTGCAATTCTAAATGTGAAGTAAGTCTCCGTATCTTACTGGTGAAATGGAATACTTGAAATTCAACAGACCCACTATTTTCGTCTTTTTCTTCTTGTGGAATAACTGAGATAAATGAATTTTTGACCATAAAATAAATTAAAATTTTTATTTTCTGTGAATTTTACCGATCAGGAAAAATAATAAGATTTATTATGACAGTTATTTTCATCTAGTATAAATCGAAATTGGATTTGGATATTGGATAAAAAGGGTCTGATAAATATATGCATTCACGAAATAGAACGATTTAGTTTTACTTAAACTAAAAAGATTCTGCTACTCCTAGTGAAAATGGATACACTATGAAATCAGCATCATGTGTTAGAAATTCTAATGTTATACAGTCTATATATTTCGGCTTTCATCTACAGAATATGTCACACGATATGTAGGAAATCCACTATAAAATATAAAAAAAATATAAAAATAAAAATTTTTTAATTTTGCATTTGAATTGAATTCATTCTGAATTGTGAATACATATGTATTCTTGACATACTGAAACGACTGCTGTTATTGGTATCAAACCAATAACGATTCATACAAGCTAAATCTTCTAATCGATAATTGGGCCAAAGAAACAATTTGAATTTAATTAAATTTTTTGCATCGGTGTTAATATGCTTGTTCTGATTCAAAAATTGTCCACAGTTTTTTATTTTCTTTTCATTGCAAAATCTTGGATTTCTATCCAAAACATTCCAATTCCGTGAATTGAAACAAATTAGAATTCTAAATTCTCTCCGATGCCTAGGAGATAGAATATTTTCAGGAATAAGGAAATCATAATGATTTTTGTCTTCACTAAAAAATAAGTGGCTGTATCGTGGAATGGATTTTTCAAACCCCTCTTTCTCAATATGTCTTTTTTTTGCGTATTTTCTATTTGTTTGGTGCTTCTTCTTCTCAACCAATGAAATATCCATAGTTTGATATACAATAGATTTTCCGTCCCTTCTTATAGATAGACGAATTGGTTCAATAATAAATATTCCCTTTCTTATCAATTCTGTAAGAACTAGCTCCTTTTGAATTAGCATTTCGTCTAGATTTATTTCACCTCTTTGAATCGAGGATATGGTAATTTCCTTTGGGTTTATCAGTCTAAGTAGGAGACAATATACCCTAATATTGTTCATTATTCTTTGATTCAAGGGATCAGCCCATCTTAATTGAAAAAGGAAATATTTTTTCAAATAGTAATCTAGTTCCGTTTGTTTTTTTCTCTTATATTTATTTATTTTTTTTTTTCTACCCTTTTTAATTTCTATGTCTAATCTTGCGTAATCTTCTTCAACAGCTTTTTTATTCTCTTGTTTTCGTAGATTCGATATAAGATTTCCTTGATCCTGTTGTTCTTGTTCTTCCTGCTTGTAATTTACTAATTCAAGATCTTTTTTATTAGACGATTCATGAGGATTTTTCTTTGTATTTATATTTATTTTTTCATTTTTATTAAAATGAAAAAAGAGTGATTTGATTGGAATGATCCAAGGTTGAATCTTATATATGTTAAAAAGTTGCACAAATTCTGGGAAGAACCAAGATTCGAGATTGGATATAGTATTATGATTTGATGCAGTATCAGAGAACCCCTCTTGATGCATTCCCATGCAATCAAAAAAGTTTCTTTTTTGATTGCATGGTTTGATGTCTTGACGAACCGTAGTAGAAAAAAGATCTTTTTTTTTCATTTTTTTTAAATTTTTAATTTCAGTCTTAGTATTTTTATGAATCGTCATGCCAATATGTGCATTGGTCCAGATCTCAATATTCTTTCTAAAACAAAAATGAGGAATTCTACAATCAAAATATTTTCTATCCAAATTTCTATTCCTATCAATAATATATCCTTTTTCTAGATAATTATTACTAGGTATACTTACTAATACATAAAATGATTCGGGTTTCGATGTATTGAAATGATATGGAATTTCTCGATCCCCGTTTATTTCAAATTCTAATGTTGATCCAGAAATATATGAATTAGGAGGACTTATGTATTTATATGATAAAAGATCATATCTGTGATTTTTTTTCCATTTTTCTTTTTGACTCATAAAAGAATCCGCTGCATAGTTATTTTTTTTCATGGAATGAATGAATTGGTATTTTTTATATAAATCCAATTGGATTGATTCCTTGTTTTGGTTTTGAATCATACAGCGTTGATTGATTCTATTTCGCCATTCTTTAGTTACTAATCGAGACCATTTTTTTTGAGATGCATCGTATTGATAATGACCTTTTAACCAGTTTTTCCATTCGTTCATTACATACGAATGAATTTTATTATGTCTTGATTTGGAATCAAATATTCCGTGTATCATTATCATACAAGAGTCTTTTAATTTTTCCTTAAAAAAAGGAGAGTTTCCTTTATATTGAAATACAGGTCTCAAGCGATCCTTATTAAGTAATTGGGTTTGTGATAATTTGTAAAATACATATGCTTGAGATATGGAAGATAAGTTCCAATAAGTATCGGAATTTGGATTCCTATTCTCAGTACTATAAGTATTTGAAAACAACTTTTTTCTAGTCAAACCAAAATGAAACTTCATTGTATTTTTATTTGTTTCATCAATTCCTTCTTGTTCTTTATTTCTTTTATTGTTGTAAATGGATTTATTAAAGATATTTTTTTTTGATTTAAAGAAAAGTTGTGCATTGATCTTAGGAATGCTAATGGTACATAGTAAAATATCTATGTATATTTTTTCAATGAATGATTTTATAAAGTAGTGCGATTTACGCATTAATCGGATATTTTTCCTTTTGAAGATTTTCAAAGATTCCGGCCTTTTATTATCATAAATTAGAACTATATCTTTTTTTTTTTCTTTTTCGTTTCGTTCTATTTGATTCCTGATTTTTATTGTCTTATCAGAAAGATCTTTCATTCTTCTTTCTATTAGTGAATAATTTAACCAATTTTTTGGTCGAATTCGAACAGATGATTCGCGAAGAATCTTTTTATTTTTTTGTAAATCTTTTTCGTTTTCCTTCATTTCATATACTTTTTCTTTCCTCAACTCAAATAAAAAAATTGGATTTATTTTTTCCAATTTTTGCATTATGAGTTTGATAACTATAAATATTTTAGTGACCCATTTTGTTTTTTCTTTTCTAACTTTTATAAATATAAAGGATTTTATTCTTTCCTTCAAAAAGTTTATAACTTGTAAAATCTTATTTTTTACCCTTCTATTTCTTTTTTTGAGTTCTTTATAAATAGGTTCAAAAAAAGAAGGTCGTTTTCGGGGAGAACCAAAGGGAAGTTCTGCTTCCATTCCCCAGACTGTTAAAAAACAAAATTTTTTGTTTTTATATTTTGAATCTCCTCGATCTCTATGATGAGATCGTACCTTAGCTTTTCGCCAAGGTTTTAGACAGAAAGGATATAGAATCTTTATCTGAATGCCGTCTGTTAACCAATCTTGGGGAAATTCTGTTTCTGATAATTGAACACCATTATAGGTGCATTTAATATGTATTTCTCTATTCCATTCCTTCAAATCCTCGTACCACTCGGGGAATTGAAATAATAACGTACGTAAAATATTTTTAGCTATTATAAATGAAGGCAATATAATGTATTTTCTAAAAAAAGATTGGATTACTAACATTAAACCTCTTATTGCTTGAATAAATACAAAGGTATCCCAAGCTTCTGATATTTCTATACGTTCTTTTTTATCCTTTTCTTCTTTTGTCTCTTCATTTTCAAAATGGGAATCTAAAATTTTAAATTCAGATTCTCGTTCTCTACCCATCCAATTCCTCAAAATAAGATTCTTCATTTCATTAATATGAAAAGAATAAAAAAAAGATGTTTTGTCTATACGGTCCAAAAAAAGTGGGGAATGCGCATTTACTTGAAAGAGGTCCCAAATAACTGTTTTACGTCTTTGAGCGCGCATGGATCCTTTGATTAGATTGCGACGAAAACACGATTGTTGGGAGTAACGTATCAGAGCTACCTCTTCCTCTTCCTCTTCCTCTTTCTCTTCCTCTTTCTCTTCCTCTTTCTCTTCCTCTTTCTCTTCCTCTTCCTCTTTCTCTTCCTCTTTCTCTTCCTCTTTCTCTTCCTCTTTCTCTTCCTCTTCCTCTTCCGTTTTATTATCATTTTTCTCATTGTTACTAGCATTCTTAGTACTAGAAATAGAATTGGTATTTTGATCATTATCGTTATAAATTACAACACGTTTGGCTCTTCTTGAATGAATCTCATGCTCTTCTTCTTCTAATTCTTCTTCATTTTCTTTTTCCTCTTCTTCCAACAAATCCTCGGTTAATTTGTATGACCATCTAGACACCTTTTTACTGACTTCTTTTATTTTAATTCCAATATCTTTCTTTTTCTTTGTTTTTTGATCTTTTGTAATTACATCGAATACAAATTGCAAAGATTTTGCTTGACTTTCTGAATCAATTATTTTTGCTTCTGTCAATAAAGGACATTTTTCAAAATTTAAAATGTGTCCGCACTCAGAAGATAATTCATCAATTGAGATGAAGGACTTTTCCGTTTTTTTTAAAAATGATTGACGGTAAATTCCTAAGGAATCATTAAGAAGTAGATCATGAATCTTATTTATCCAAAAAATTTCTAC